AGTATTTCTTAATTCTTTTTTTTTTCTTCCAAAAAAAAAGAATGTGCCTACAGTAAGAGGACTAATCAGTTATTTCGTTCATCGCCCCAAACATGCCAATATTGGCACTAATGGTACGTAAATGTAACTCCTTGTTCATGTTCAAACAACTATTCAGAGTTCCGAGCGCTCCTTGTAAAGCTTGTTGGAAAACCCGTTGTCGGACTTGATTAATTGCTCTTTGTTGTTCAAAATGAATGGTTTCATTTTTGTAATTTTCTAATTGGTCCAAAGTCTTAGAAGTTGAATTAATCAAATTGAATTTTTCTCGTTCTATCTCAGAGTATCCGTTCACTCGAAACTGATCTGCTTCTATTTCGACTTTCCGTAACCGGGCCCGGGCTTTTTCCAGCCGTTCAACGGCCCCGCCCTGCAGTTCTTCTGAATTTCGAATACTATTCAAGATCCTCAGTTTGCGATTATCTAATAAATCACTTAATGAAAGTAGATTATCTTTCCATTCATCTCAAAACTTCCATGATCCCTTCCCGAACCAAACATGAAATTTTCGATTCATTTGGCTCTCACACTCAATTACGTCAACTACTTATGTATGGGGGGGGTTCCCATATCTTTTTTTAATGTAATGAGCCTATCCTCTCTCTTCTCTATTCATATTCCAAAATGAATCTTGCGACTGATCCCTAATCCAAGACCGGAATATTCGGAGGACTCTTCTGACCAAATCAAAATAGATAATTGTCAGCAAAGTTGTTTCTTTTTTTCTTCAAATCCAAAGAATTCTTCTTACTTTATACATAGGTCATCGATTCAGCATAAAAAAGAGTTGTTTGAAATACCTATTTTTCAATATTTTCCAATCAAATTTCCAATACCACTAAAAGGCTCAAATCTTTTTATCAACATGAGTGTTTTATATCGAAAAAAAAAAAAAAATTCCAATTATTATTAATTATTTCATTATTCCTTTTGAAAATATTTCTATTCTATAGTAAAACATAGTAGTAGAAAGAGTACCGTGCTTTGTCTGGACTTCAATTCAAACTTTAGCTTTAACCATGTTAATGGTCCCACATTATTGGTTTGATTCATAGAGAATCAAAATAGATTTACCAACAAATCACGAAATGCTATGGTTCTTAAATATGATTTGAAATTGATTCAGAAGTAATTCGCGGAATCATGCACCCTTTTCCCTTTGGTCCTTAGTTATAACGAAAAAAAAAAGTGCAGCTGGTTGGGTCCAGCCGATTCTTGAAATAAACAACTCGCACACACTCCCTTTCCAAAAAAGATCAATACACCAAGCACTACACTTAGATTTATTGGATTTGTTGCTAAAATATCGGTATTAAACCCGAAACTCCCGGCGAATGGCCAGTGAACCAAAGAAACGAAAGAATCGGTTCCATTTTTCATATGATCTCCTCTTTTAGATAGACTAAAAAAAATTAGTAATTTACCTATTTCGACACAGAGTCAAAAATTCGATTTTGAAATCCTTTCTTTGAATTGGAAATTGGGGATTCCCGCTAAGAAGGATACTCTTTAGTATTAGGGACCGGGACTTCTGTCAATTGCAAAACCCCTCGTTTGTTGCAACATCCCTTAAAAAGAGGGTTTTCCTTACTTTAGACTAATAAAGGGAAAGAAAAAAGTGAATTGGTATGCTTATTTTAATTCCTCATCCTCAAATAAGTCCTTCCAATTGTAGGAGTTAAATCTTGATAGAATTCGAAAAAGCCCGAAACACCGATCTAATCAATAAGAGAAAAAAAAAAAATAAGTCAATTTCCTTTCCTATTTATCGGATTAAACAAAAGGATTCGCAAATAAAAGCGCTAATGCTACAACCAGTCCATAAATTGTTAAAGCTTCCATAAAAGCCAGACTAAGCAATAAAGTACCTCGTATTTTTCCCTCCGCTTCGGGTTGTCTCGCAATTCCCTCTACTGCTTGGCCCGCAGCAGTACCTTGACCAACTCCAGGTCCAATAGAAGCAAGCCCAACAGCCAACCCGGCGGCAATAACGGAAGCGGCAGAAATCAGTGGATTCATGATAAGTTCCTCGCACTAAAATGAAAATAAAGAAAAACAAAAACTAAAGAAATCGTTAATGATACAATCGTCCAATGAATTATGACTTAATTATTCCGTCACTGGGATTCACCCAGCCGAAGTAACTAGGAACTCCGAATTGGAATAATAATAATATTATTATTGAACCACCAAAACTATTTCGATATCTTTTTTTTAGTTCCGATCCACGGGCACAACACAGGATTTTTATGAATCCATACGACTTTTGTTCTTCCATTTCTTTTTTCGGGACCCTTTTTTGAATTCTTCGTTCGTTTTCTTTACTTTATTTCATCTCTTTATTTTTATTGATTCAATTCCCAGTCAAAGCAAAGACGAAATCGAATAATTTCTATTGGAATCCCTATCGAAATTCACAATAGTCGCAAGAGTAGGGTGGATTAGATGTATCTTTAGTTCATATATAACTAGCAATATCTAATATCCCATATACATGTCTTTCTTCCAGAACGTAAACCAACTATTCATATCTTAGATTCAAAGTATTCGTATCGTAAAGTCAATCGTATTCTAGAACCCCTTTTCAAAAAACCCACAAGAGTTGGCATTTGATTCCATATACCTAATTATGTCCCCTCGCCTAATCACCCCTTTTTTTATGAATCTCTTTTTTTAGGAATTTTTTTCTATTCCGTTTATTTATCATTATCCAACATGGCTACACTCGAAATAGACGAATTCATTGGGGCGAATCATTGCATAGAACTCAATATCAGTATTTGATTGAGGTACGGTCATGCAATTTATTATTTATTATATTAATATTTTCTTTTGGTCAATCGTTGAATTGAAGAATTGACTAAAATCAACTAAAAAGGGAATCGTTTTAGCTAAATTTAGCTAAAAAGGGAATCATTTTAGAAAGCATCTTTCTTTTCTTTTTTTTAATCACCCGCCTGTGATACTCTAAGAATTTTTATTCAAATTATCACTCTTGGTATTTGCTATTGGAATTGAATGAACAAATAATGAACAAAACAATATAAAGAAAATATTAAGAAAGAAAATATTAATTGGCGGGGGGGGATGATATAATAAGGCCAAAGAGGAATTTTAGGAAAAAGATCCTTTCGATCTCTTTCCTAAAATTCCCCAATTTCATAATTTTTTTTATACGACTCTTGGTCGTATATTCTGTATTTGTAAGATTTATGGTTGGATATGTATGTTTCCTAAGTCGATTATCTTGAATTACACATACATTGCCTTGTTCTAAGCTACAAAAAAAGACAATTTCGAAAACGAGTCAATGATGTCCCTCCATAGATTCGCCTATATAAGCCGCAGCTAAAGTTGCAAAAATAAGAGCTTGAATACCGCTTGTAAATAATCCAAGGAACATGACAGGTATAGGAACCACTAAAGGGACTAAAGAAACAAGAACAACAACTACTAATTCATCGGCTAATATATTGCCGAAAAGTCGAAAACTAAGTGATAAGGGTTTTGTGAAATCTTCTAAAATGTTAATGGGTAACAGAATTGGAGTCGGTTGAATGTATTTACTGAAATAACCTAATCCCTTTTTGGAAAGACCCGCATAGAAGTATGCTACTGACGTGAGCAAAGCTAAAGCAACAGTAGTATTTATATCATTCGTAGGTGCGGCTAACTCCCCATGAGGTAACTCTATGATTTTCCAAGGTAAAAGAGCACCAGACCAATTCGAAACAAAAATAAAAAGAAACATAGTTCCAATAAAGGGAACCCATGGGCCGTATTCTTCTCCAATCTGAGTTTTGCTCACGTCTCGAATGAATTCAAGGACATATTCGAAGAAATTTTGACTGGCAGTCGGAACGGTTTGTGGATTCCGAACGGCTATAAAGGCTGAACCTAATAAGATAGCAATTACAACCCAAGAAGTAATAAGTACTTGGGCATGGACTTGGAACCCGCCTATTTGCCAATAGAAATGTTGGCCTACTTCCACACCGGATATATCGTATAACCCCTTTAGTGTGTTGATGGAACATGATAGAACATTCATATTGCCCTCTGACCGAAATCGAAATTTAAAAGGAATTATTTTGATTCAACCATCTTCTTTTCGACTTGTCTACGTGAATTGTAGATTTTGAATATCTGCTAATTACATAATATCCACCAGTTTTTGTCTATTTTTTTTTTGTGCGATTCAGGAATAGTACCCCAGCCATAAATCCATGGAGTTACCAAAAAAATTGATTTATCTTATTATTAATCAACGATTTCGTATATAGCTAGAGCGACCCTCACAAATTGCGAATACTAATTTGTTAAGAATTAATCGGATTGAAGCTATAGCGTCATCGTTTGCTGGAATCGAAATATCTGCGAGATCGGGGTCACAATTTGTATCGATTAAACAAATTGTTGGAATTCCCAAAGTGATACATTCTCGAAGAGCCGTATATTCTTCGTGCTGATCGACGAGGATTACAATATCGGGTGCCCTCGTAATATATTTAATCCCGCCCAGATACGTTTGCAGGCGTGATAATTGTCTCTTCAAAATAGCGGCATCCCTTTTGGGAAGACTGTCGAGTCTCCCCTTTTTTTGTTCCGTTCTCAAATCCCTGAACTTGTGAAGTCTTGTTTCTGTGGTGGACCAATTCGTTAACATACCACCGAGCCATTTTTTATTAACATAATGACACCGAGCCCTTATTGCAGCTCGCGCGACTGAATCAGCTGCTTTATTTTTAGTACCAACAATTAAGAATTGTTTTCCCCTACTTGCTGCATCAAAAACTAAATCACAAGCTTCTGATAAAAAACGAGCAGTTCGAGTCAGATTTGTAATATGAATACCTTTGTGTTTTGCAGATATATAAGGTGCCATTCTAGGATTCCATTTCCGAGTACCATGACCAAAATGGATTCCTGCTTCCATCATCTCTTCCAAATGGATGTTCCAATATCTTCTTGCCATTTCTCCCCCACTTCCTCTTAAAAAAAAAGAGACGAGGCGCCCTGAAATAAAGAATTGTTCCGAGGGAACCTTCTCTTCTACCAGAGATTGACCATTGATAATTGATACACGATCCAGGCCATTCATTACTTTCTATTCATTATTATCTTTTTTTTCTTACCATTAATCAAATGATCACAAATAGTTAAAAGAATCCGCTCCTAGGACTCATTAAACCCTCTAAGCAATTGCTCTGATGTATCATGGAAAGTCGTTGAAATGCAAGAGTCAAATAATTCTCTGTGGTGTAAGAAAATATCTCTCATTTCCCCCCCGAATAAATTCCCTTTTTGTCTTTCCAAAAGAATGATGTTATGCTGCCTTGAACAGTGCACTAATCCTTTGAATCCGGTACCAACGGGTATTATCCCCCCCAGAACAACGTTTTCCTTCAAGCCTTTCAACCAATCGATACGACCTCGGAGAGCTGCTTTTGCTAAAACTCGTGTGGTTTCTTGAAAACTTGCTTCGGATATAAAACTTTGAGTATTCAGAGATGCTCTCGTTATTCCCAATAAGATAGCTCGATAACAGATCACTTCTTCCAAAGCGCGCCCCGTTCGTTCCGCTCGTAACAATCCAATCAGTTCGCCGGGTAAAAAAATATTAGACATTCCATCTTCTGAAACCAAGACTTTTGATGTTATTTGACGTACAATAATTTCTAGATGCCTATTATGGATCTGCACCCCCTGCGATCGATAAACCTTTTGGATCTTATTAACCAAAGAGATACGACTTTGCACTATAGTTAGCTCAGCACCAATCAAGAATCCCCAGGGAATCCCAAGAATTCTTGTTATACGCGCGTTCCAACCCTCAACTCTCTTTTCTAGGTTCATCGATATTGAATCAAGCGAACGCACTTCTAACACTTGTTCTACTTTTGGAAGACCCTGCGTTATATCACCAGATCTCGATTTTTCATATATAAATGTAACTAATGTATCCCCTTCGTAAAGGATTTCTCCATAATGCCCATGAACAGTTGCTCCAGGAGTAGCCAAATAAGGCTTAGCTGATCGTATTACTACAGAGTTGACTTGAACAATTAAAACTTGACCAGATTTTAGGGGTGGTCCGTTTTTGGTTATACATACATTTTCACAAAGAAACTGCCCAAGACTAATTCTCGGGGACATTTCCTTACAATAATTATGATGGAGAAAATACCAATTCAAATTAAATGGATTCAAAATGATCTTACTGTCTGTATCAGGATTCGAAATTTCCCCGTTTTCATCCATTAAATAATATTTAAGTGTTTGACAAGGCTGTTTTAAATTGTCAAGTTTCAAATAGTTAGTTACCGAGAGATGATTATGAGTTATTAAATAGTAAAATGAATAAAAATTCGCAATTTGAAGGACTGTTCCTAAAGGTCCCAACGAATTCCTAATTGGGGTTAGAGAATCTTTTTGAGTTGGAATTGATTGTTTTATCACATTGTGATATTTTACATCGTTCAATGGACCCATTCGAAAATAATTAGATGATGACAAAATTCTCAAAGATTGGCATTCCTTATTTCTATTCAACAACGTACGAATAGTTCCTTGATTTTGGCTAAGTGATTGTTCAACCCCCGCCTTGCCAAAAACGGAATAAAACGGATTGCTATTGGTGCGAACGGAACCATTATCAGAGATCAATCCTGAACCTGACGGATGATTCCTTTTTCTGATATATGAAATTTGGGATTTCACTAAGTTGATTCTTAAGAAATCGCGAATCAGACCATTTGTACGTACTTCAACAAAGGAAGCACAAACCTCTTCGACGGAAGAACTTTTTTTGTCTTGGTCCCAATTCAACACAAAACACGTACGAACTAATTGAATACTTGTATCAGGAATTCCCCGAGCAGCTTTGCCCTTCCCATAAAGGACATAATTGACAACTCGAAATTTCATATTATCCTTTTCCCGCAGCGGATCCTGGGGGAAGAGTGTTGCTAAATTTATACCGTCTGCTATTTCATATGTGACTACGGGTCGAACCAAAACAAAATACTTTTTCTTGGTAGGTGCGATCCGTTGAACATAGATCCATTTTTTCAATTTTTTTGATTCCTTAGTGGATTCCTTAAGTTTTTTTTTTTCCCTTTCTGGCGGTATCAAGATGCCACTATGTCGGGATATCTTATCTATCTCTCCGGGAAAATGGATATCTCCCGAAAATATTTTTAGTTCAATCCCCCCTTTTTTTCTCTCCATTCGCACCAATCCGCCCACTCGGCTTCTTATATTTAAAGTGATTCGTGTATCTACTCCAATGATACTATTATTCCGTACCATTAGGTAAGAAGATTCGGGAAAAATATGCACTTCCTCGGGAATGAAAAAAAGGCGATCTATTTGCATTTGGTATTTTGGCTTAATTTTTTTGAGTCCTCGATACTCAATCAAGTCCTCTTTTTTGACGATTGAATGCACCCCCAGAGTCCC